TTATTGGGTAGGTACAACCAATCAATTCTAAATAGAAAGCGATAAAAATAGAAAATTGTTTTCTTATAAAAACTGTTAAAAAAATTCTATTCATGTTTGCAAAAACAATGTTATCTTCTTTTTCTGATTATCTATTTAATCTATTTATACTATACCGACCGCATTAAATCAATAAATTAGAAATTCTAACGAATCAACTGAGCTAGGGCTCTATATTTTATAGACTATGGTTAATGGATATCTTTAGATCATGATTCTATTTAGATTACGATTCCATACCAGAAGAATTCTCAAATTGCTTTTTAGGCCTGTTATCAACAAAAATCCTTATCCCATCTATCTATTAAAAATACAAATAGATAAACAATTTTTTTATAGTTGATTGTCTAGTGGTATCCGCTAAGTACACAAAAAAATGGGCCCATTTTCATCATACAATGATTACTCGATTCGATCCTTTTTCTTCTTTGTATCATAATTCAATCAACTTAGGTTTTTTTAAGCTGTAACTTCAATCAAATAAGAATAGTTTCTTTCGTTGATAGACTATTCCAGTAAGATGGAATCCAATGCGGTTCCCAATATTTATTTCTTAATTCTTATCAATTAATTCCTGTTCCTGTAATGTAAAAAAGAACAATTTGAATATTGTTTTTAATTTTTAATATTGGGCCATATTTTTTAATGATAATGAATCTGTTTTTATGTTATTTCGTACTGTAAAATTCTTTTCCTTGTGGGATCATTTTCCCCCGAGAAGTAATGAGAACAATGATAGAATGGATTGCTACCTATGTCTAGATCGCGGATAAATGGAAATTTTATTGATAAAACCTTTTCGATTGTAGCCAATATCTTATTACGAATAATTCCGACAACTTCAGGAGAAAAAGAGGCATTTACTTATTACAGAGATGGTGCGATTTGACTTTTTTTTTGACTCTCGGTTTTACGAGAAATACACATGATTCGTGATCGGGAAAAAAAGAAAAAAATCTACGCTTGTAGAAGGTAAAGTTTGGAAATAGAACAATTCCTTCTGTCGTGTATCCTCGATTAATGCAGCCTCAGATGCTATGTTTCAATTCTCGATTCTAGTATTGAGCGAAAGGTTATACCTATAGGTTCGGTATTACGGGTCAATCCTAACCAATAGGTAGCAGAGGGGAAGAAGCACTACACCTAGAAATTAACAACACGAAAACTTTGTTATATTATAAATTATCCCCTTCTTTAGCAAGCTTGGGACTAAAAGAATGGTTGGGACAACAAACATCCATCTCGTTTGTATTTTGGATACCCGTATAACCATCGAAGGCTGTTGAAGTGACTAATTCCTGGACATTGGGAAGCGTTGAGAACAAAGAAATTGTTGGAGTTATCTTTTCTCTCTAGTAACAATACGCTTGATGTTAAGAAAAGATCTCTTGCAGGAAGGTTGGCTAGAGATTTCTTGTAAAAACACTAGCCCTACTTAGTTCATAATGAGAAGATTTTCATCTTCTTTATTATTTTATCATTATGCACATAAGGGAGGAGCCGTATGAGATGAAAATCTCATGTACGGTTCTGTAACGGAGATTCTGTGAATTGAATGACGACCGTAACGGATGTCAGCTCAATCCGAAGGGAATTATGCGGAAGCTTTACAGAATTATTATGAAGCTATGCGACTAGAAATTGATCCCTATGACCGAAGTTATATACTCTATAACATAGGACTTATCCACACAAGTAACGGAGAACACACGAAAGCTTTGGAATATTATTTTCGAGCGCTCGAACGAAACCCATTCTTACCACAAGCTTTTAATAATATGGCCGTGATCTGTCATTACGTGCGACTATCTCCACTATAGAAATAAAAAGTAAATAAAGATCAAATTCACTAGTAAATACTAGAAAAAGGGCTTTCTACATATGCATTGTCTAAAACAACGATTTTTATCAGCTGTAGAAAATAAAGAAACTTCATAGAAGTTGAAATATGAAGAAATAGATATGCCTAGCTGTTTTATTCTATGGGTAAAGGATCTAATTGATAGAGTAAGCACCGTAAAGATCAATTAGTAAGGTTTTGCGCCGATACAAAAATAACTGCTTACTTATGTCATGATGTGAGACAAATGTTAGGAATCCACTTATGTAATAGAGTCGATCCACTAAGATATTGAGCAGCGGTGTAGGATCAGATCCCAAAGATAGTAAGTCTTTCCTTTCGAAAGTCTTTTTCAAAAATTCTATATAAATTTCTATATGATATGAAACTGAGATAGTTACCTTTCAGAAAATTCTAATGATAGGCAAAATGTCTATGTTTTATTTTTCTGAAGGTGGGAGAAAAGATAAAACTAAAATAAACCGGATTTTTAATCCAAACTTAAGATTTAAGTTTGAAACTCATTTTATTAACTTCTTTTCATTAACCCGAAAAATGGGATAGATCTACGAGAAATCTTATTCAGTTAGATATGGTAGATTCAAATGGAATAAAAAAAGA